AAGGAAAATATTAGAAACCTAGTTCAAAAACACGGCCAGGCTGAAACTGTAGCGAGGAAGAAAAATCCCTAACCAGTATTCTGTTGTGTACGTAGTCACAACAAACTGGTATCAGAGCTTTAGGTTCTTTGTTTTTTATCTGTGGGCTATTCTGATTCGCTTTGGGATCCATTAATTGAGCGTTTGTTTATCAGATTAGCTTTTCAGATTTGTTGGGTTGTGTACCTGTCAATTTATTTCGGGTAGTTTACCATGACGACAAAATATGAAATTGAAAAATTCAATGGGAAGAATGACTTCAGTCTTTGGCGTGTGAAGATACGAGCAGTGTTAGTGCAACAAGGGTTGCTTAAGGCACTAAACGGAAAGCAAGCTTTGCCAGAATCAATGTCTGATGAGGACAAAGATGATCTCTTGGAGCGAGCACACAGTGCAATTCAGTTGTCACTGTCTGATGAGGTGCTACGCGAGGTTGCCGAAGAGACATCAGCTGCATCGTTGTGGCTTAGGCTGGAAAGTTTGTATATGACCAAATCCCTCACTAATCGGCTATATTTGAAGCAGCGCTTATATACTTTCCACATGTCAGAAGGTACACCAATCACAAACCATCTTGATGAATTTAAGAAAATTATTCTGGATTTGCAAAATATTGATGTGAAACTTGATGATGACTTTGATTTTATTGTGTTCTTTACCTCCTTCGTATGAGCATTTTTTGATACTATGCTATATGGGAGAGACACTATTTCTATGGAAGATGTTAAGGCATCTTTGAATTCCAAAGAATGAAAAATTCTTGTGTCTGGAAATTCTAATTAAAATCAAGCCAGTGGTTTGGTAGCTAGAGGTAGAAGCAAGAAAAAATCAGGCATAGAGGCAAGTCTAGATCAAAATCTAGGACTAGAAAAGGTAAATGTCATTATTGTCACAAGGAAGGGCATTGGAGAGCTGATTGCCCAAGAATCAAAGAGAAAAAGGAGATTAATAATAAATCTTCCAATTCTGATGATGTTGCTAACATTGTGGAAGAGAATTCTGATGATGCCGGCAATGTCCTATCTGTATTTGTTAGTTGCTTAGGCGACAATTGGATTCTTGATTCGGGTTGTTCTTACCATATGTGTCCCAATAGGGATTGGTTTACTACATATCAGTCTACTGATGGTGGTGTTGTCTTGATGGGAAATAATATGTCCTGCAAGGTTGTCGGTATTGGAACAGTTCGAATTAAGATGCATGATGGTATTATTAGGACTTTGACTGGTGTTCGGCATGTACCAGATTTGAAGAAAAATCTCATATCTTTGGGTACTCTTGACTTCCTAGGTTACAAGTATTCATATTCAGCTGAAGGTGGAGTTTTGAGAGTTAGTAAGGGTGCTCTTATTGTGATCAAGGGAAAATTGACTAATGGCCTCTATGTACTTCAGGGTAGCACAGTTATTGGTGCTGCAGCAGTTTCTTCCTCATCTGATCCAGATTTTTATATTATTCCTTTGTGGCATATGCGTTTGGGACATATGAGTGAGTCAGGGATGACTATTTTGAGCAAACGAGGTCTGTTGGATGGAACTGGAAAACTTGACTTTTGTGAGCATTGTACTTATGGGAAAGAGTGCAGAGACAGATTTGTTACAGCTATTCACAGGACTAAGGGCACAGTGGATTATATCCATTCAGATCTTTGGGGTCCTTCTCCTGTTCTGTCTAAGGGTGGTTCCAGGTATATGTTGACTTTCATTGATGATTTTTCTAGGGTTGTATTTTCTGAAGCAGAAAAATGATGTCTTCCCCACATTCAAGAAGTGGAAAGCTCTTATTGAGAACCAAACAGGTAAGAAAATTAAGCGCCTTAGAACCGATAATGGTTTGGAATTTTGTGAGGGTCAATTCAATGAGTTCTGCGAAAATGAAGGCATAGTGAGACACCGCACTGTTAGGAAGACACCAGAACAGAATGGGGTTGCAGAACGTATGAATAGAACCCTTTTGGAGAGAGCACGTTGTTTGCTTTCTAATTCTTCTTAAGGACTTCTGGGCTGAAGCTATTAATCATGCCTGCTATTTGGTGAATAGATCTCCATCGACTGCAATTGAGTTGAAGACTCCAATTGAGGTATGGTCTGGTACTCCTGCTCCTGCTTCTTATTCTTATTTAAAAGTTTTTGGTTGTCCTGCATATGCTCATGTGAGTGATGGTAAATTTGCGTGAAGGGCAGTTTTATGTGTATTCCTAGGATTTGAGTCTGGTGTTATCGTTTGTGGTGTATTGAACCTAAGTCACACAAATTTATTATCAGCAGAGATGTTCAATTTTATGAGTATGCCATGCTACGTGAGGAAAAAGAGTCGATAGTTGCAGGTATAGATCACGGTATCAGTAAGCAGGTGGAGCTTGAGGTTAAAGCTTATGATAAAGTGCAAGATGGCACTTCTACTCAGCCTATTCAGGATGATGAGCATGATTTTGTAGATGATACAAATGAGGAGCAACAACAGGAGTACAGTATTGCTACTGGAAGGGCGAGGAGGCAAATTAGGCCACCTCAAAGATATGCTCATGCAGATTTAGTTTCTGCCACATTCAATGCAAAAGAAACTATTGAGTTACAGGAGCCTTCTAGTTACCGTGAGGCTATTACTAGTACTGAATCTGCTCAGTGGAGCATTGCTATGAGTGAAGAAATTGAGTCTCTTCACAAGAATCATACTTGGGAATTGGTGAAACCGCCTAAAGGGCAGAAGATTATAGGATGCAAATGGGTCTTTAAGAAGAAAGAAGGAATCCCAGGGGTTGAAGCTGCAAGGTTCAAAGCATGTTTGGTTTCAAAGGGCTACAGTCAAAGAGAGGGTGTAGACTTCAATGAAGTATTCTCTCCAGTTGTGAAACATAGCTCTATTCGTGTGCCACTTGCCATGGTTGCACTCTTTGACATGGAATTAGATAGAACAGCTTGATGTCAAAACAGCTTTTTTGCATGGTGAGCTTGAGGAACAAATTTATATGCATCAGCCAGAGGGGTTTGTTGAAAAAATCCTTATATGGTTTGAAGCAATCTCCTAGGCAATGGTACAAGCGGTTTGATACTTTTATGCTTGGGCATGGTTACTCAAGAAGTAACTATGATAGCTGTGTGTATCACAGGAAGCTCTCAGATGATTCTTTCGTGTATTTGTTGCTCTACGTTGATGATATGCTCATTGCTGCCTTTTATATGAGTGAGATTAACAGGTTAAAATCTCAGCTTAGTGGTGAATTTGAGATGAAAGATTTGGGTGCAGCCAAGAAAATTTTGGGTATGGAAATTCACAGGGATAGACCTGCGGGCAAGTTATTTTTATCTCAGAGAAAATATATCAATAAAGTTCTTGAACGCTTTGGTATGCAGAACTGTAAGCCTATGACTACTCCATTAGCCGCACATTTTAAGCTTTCAGCTGCTGTCCGAGGAAGAGGAGAAATACATGTCCCATGTTCCTTATGCCAGTGCAGTTGGAAGCATGATGTATGCTATGGTTTGCACTCCTCCTAATATTTCACATGCTGTGAGTGTGGTTAGTAGATACATGGGTTCTCCAGGTAAAATCCGCAGTAAAATGGATTTTTCGGTATTTGAAAGGTACTGCAGATGTGGGCTTAGTATATGGCAGGAGTTCTAATATTGATAGCAATATTATTGGTTATGTGTACTCTGATTATGCTGGAGATTTGGATAAGAGGAGATCTCTGACAGGTTATGTTTTCTGGTTGTGCCATCAGTTGGAAGGCTACTCTACAGTCTACAGTTGCTTTGTCTACTACAGAGGCAGAGTACATGGCAGCAGCCGAAGCAGTGAAAGAAGCTATTTGGCTTAGAGGTTTGGTTTCTGATCTGGGTTTACTACAGGATACGTCTGTTGTTTATTGTGATAGCCAGAGCGCCATACATTTGACCAAAAATCAAATGTATCATGAGAGGACCAAACATATTGATGTCAGATATCACTTGATATGCAATATCACCTTGTAATAGAATATCCCGAATGAAGTGATAGCGGCCAATTCCCAGTCCTAAGCATTAGCAGGAACAGACACAATCTCTCCAGTGCGCTTTACATGATCCCCTTCTTGAATATTGGTCTCACTACCACAAAGAATAACACCAACCTTATCCTTCTCAAGATTCATGGCTATTCCTGTAACACCGCTGGCAAAGTCAACCATTTCCCCAGCTTGAATATCCTTCAATCCAGAAACAAGCGCAATCCCGTCTACAACGGAGACCACTCGACTTAGATCTTTTTTCTTTGTAGGATTACTCCTATAGGGCTTTCGTCCATGATCAGTCTTGTCTTAACTTAACGACTTAACGTAAGCGGAAGGATTCTTTTCCTAAATAAATTGGAATAACTACACAAACCCTTATTTCTTATTTATAGAATGTACAAATTATGAAATTCTAAAACAGAATCAACCTCTTACAGAAAATTATTCATGAGTAGAAGAAGGCCATTAGGAAAAGGCGTAACCCTAAAAGTGAGAGAAGTGACCCAGTTGAGTCACCTGAGAGATAAGCTGTGATGGCTATTGTTCCCAGACCAGGGCTTTAGCAGGATATCTGGTTCGAAAGGCGACCATAGGGAGATCGACCGTAGTCCGAGGAGTGATGGGGAAAGAGATGAAACCAAAAGTTCACCACGTTCAAGTCTTACTACCGCAGAAACCCTAGTCACACGGTCAACCGAAGCAGACCCAACCATGAACTCGGAGTCGACAAGAGTTTCTGAAAGAAGATTTGTGAACGGCCGGGTTAAGAAAGGGGTCACTATCCGAAAAGGGTGGCACGGGTCGTCTTACCAAGTAAGGATTTGTCCCGCCCTCTATAGCTACGTTCTCGGTAGCAAGCAGCACTCCCTAGTCTCGGACCAACAGTAAGAGTATAGGCATGCCTACTACGAGTTAATAGACTCAAGAGAGTGCGCCCGAAGCATTTTCTTTTCTCAAGGTTCAAGCGGTCTGTCTTTTCTCTTTCTGCAAATGCTCCGATAGAGACTGCTAATTCCTCACGTACAGCATATCTACATTCATGTATTCTTTCACCAAGCCAAGTGGGATTTCTTAAAGAGTAGCTAACCGGTTTTAGGAACATCAGGGGAAGTTCTCGAATCAGCTGTGGGACTTTTGGAATGGAATAGGCTCTTTTGAGGGCTTTTGAGGAAGATGTCCATCAAGCTGCTTGAGAATCTATCCCTTTCTTACAGAAACTGACATCCATAATAGTATAAAGTATGCCAAAAATCGGACGATAGAATCCTACCAAAGGAGCAACTTACAGAAAGTCTTATTGCACTCTAAGCCAGAACTCTTAACTAACCCGTAGGCTCGATTCGGTTCCATCCTAGACCTTCTATCCTAAGTCTTCTCACTCGGAATCGCATTCTATCACACTGGTGGTACTTCTTGTTGAATTCTAAGATTTTATTAGTCTTTCTGTACCCACCTCCTCAAAGAGAGTGATTAAATATCAATGGGGGAGCCTCATAATAAGGAATTAGCTTATTGTAAAAGTCTTTTCGCTGCCAATTTAAACTGCGCCTACTTCTTGCTTGAAAGTCACCCTCGACTTCCAGTTGTCCCGCTAACCGAAAGAGGCCTTTTATTCTGAACGCTTTCACTGAACTACTTACCCTATATATGCCGAGCTGAACTAGCTGCTTTCTTTCTCTTCACGAGAGTACTTCGCTTGTGCTGCTTCCCGAGCTTATGTCAATAAAATAAGTCACTCTCGCTTAACTAACAAAGAGACTGCAGACGATTCTCGGCATCAAACTCTCGCTTACTTGCCTGCTGGCTATTTCCTTATTGGGATTTCTTTCTGCTTGTCTTCCTGGTCAAGAAAGCTTGAAAGAGTGACTCTTGCGTGGACAGAAGTAGAGGGAAGGGACCGAGGTGGCTAGCTTTCCTGCTTCTGTGCTTGATATTAAGAAGATGGCATACCAACGATTCACTTACTTAATGGAATGAGGGAAAGGAAATGGGATCGACTATCGTAGGTAACGTAACGTTCGAAATCACTGATGTCCAGTTCAATCGGAGTAGCTTACGTCCGCTAAAGCCCTCTGGCTGAAAAGATTGAATGACTTCAAAGGGAGGAAAGGCTAGACTCAAATCCAATCCCAGGTAACGATTATGCTGATACTTTCTCTCCGGTAGCTAAATTCACCTCGGTTCGAGTTTTCTTATCTCTTACAGCCAACCGGAACAGGCCCTTGCACCAATGCGAATAATGACTTCCTCCCTCAAACCTAACTGAAGAGGGCGTCGGGGTAGGAAGGGGCAACCTCCCGGCTTTGTTGCTCAGAGAGAGTCACGGAAAGTATGAAGATTACGGAAGGCTATCTATGCTTTTACGCAAAAAGATTCCAACCTTGGAAGATCTGTCTTTTTCCCAGACTTGATTGTGTTCAAGCAGCTCCATGCCACTCAACCATAGTTCTAGTAGTGAGGCCGCTCGAACGAACAGAGGGGAAGTCCTATTACAGCGCTCGTTCCGGCATTGATGAACCTATCTGAAGGAAAGACAGCCAATAACGTATATAAGATAGTGGCTTCCTGGGTTGGTTGATGGAAGACAGCTTTGAGTGCGCCTTGCTTGAATGAAGGCTTTCTTGCTTCTGCTTCAATGCTCGAAGTATATTCCCCATGAATATCGTCCAATAGAAGGAATCGATCTTCAAATACAAGAATGACTCGATCTGTGACCTTCAAAGGCTGGCTAGCCACTTCCCTTATTCAGAGTGGGACCCCCTATGTCGAGTGGTTGAGTTTTTCTCCTTCATCTCGTCTGAAGCTACCAAGCAGCTCTTCCTCCGATCTTTACCTTTCCCATCGGCTGAGCCGGGCTTCTCGTCTCTACTGTTTTGGTTTCTTTCTTTGCCGCTTTCTTCTCTTCTTAATAGTATGGGCTTCGGTCTGTTACTTTTCCCTTGACGGCCGGATGAGGTCCCGTCTTTCCAGGGGAGGTCAGATCAGGTACGCGCGCACTAAGCTGCTAAAAAAGAGATCTGTGATCCTCTCTGGTGTGATGTTATTTCCCCCCTTTCCTAAATTTTTTTGTAGGCCCCTATGATCCCGCTTTGTTAGCCGCTCCTTCATCTATCGGTTAAGCTGCTGATAGCTCATTCCCTGAATCATCGGACACAGCCATACCTTCTGTGAGTTTGTTTGCTGGAATAGAGGTGTCATAGGACTTCCCCGATTCCATTAAAGAAGGAATCTCATCTCTCTTCCAATACAAATAGAGCCGGAAGAGTCGGAAGTCCGTAGCTTGGAGCTTGGCCTGACTGCTTCCTCCACTAATTGCCGGAAGAAGCCGGCCGAAAAAGAAAGATCTTCTACTTCAACCTGGCTTCCCTCAACTGCTGATGCGGCTGCTACGCTTTGATTCTTTATTCCCTCTGCAGTTACTGGATGGGGTGGTATATTGGATCCAGACTGACCACCGTAGTAGGGCGAGAAAGTGATTGATTCAATAGACGGTTATCCATAATCCAGTCTGCAAGATATTTTCGATTGGGCTTGAAGAATGCTCGTAGGTCGAGTGGGCCATCGCTCCCGTTCGCCTCAACTTTTTGGTTGGACATCGGTTCCTCTCACGGTATCAGTTCAAGTCCTTCCGTTCCATCCCATCTCCTCCTATCCTGATGGTGGAGCTTCGGAGCTCACGATGTCAGAGTGGCTGTGGTGGGATGATCTAGCTGCTGGCATTCCTCGGAAATTCAGCCTTAGCTACTCGACTGCCCTAATTCTAATTCGCCTAATGGTCACGGCTTCTCCCGCTAGCGCTACTCTTGCTTTTGTGCCAGCTTGCTTTCATATGGGCGTCCGGCAAAGAAGGGGAGAAAGCCCTAGTATAAGACAGTCTAGGTGCTTCTTGGGGTCAGCGGCTTGGCTTCGTAGGACCTCTCCTCGGATCCCGATCAATCAATAACCGAAGTTATTAAGCCCAGGCTCGGCACTTTCTGAATCTGAGCTGGCTTTGTTGATGTAATAGAGAGATCGGTGTCAGTTTAAGCAGTGGAGACAGACTCGAATGCTTTCTTTCCCACTTCCCGCTGCTACCATTCTTGTTGGACTTGGCACCTGCCGTCACATCAAGATCTGAGAATGGCGTCTATTAAGAGATTGGCTTGGCTTAAGACTTCCTTCTCCTTGATTGCTTGTTGAGCTTGCCTCTTCCCTTTATCGGACAGGAACCCGTCACCCGAAGAGACTGATCCTACAGATTTTGAGATCCGGGGCGGGGTAGAACTTCTCTAATACAGAATAGCCCGGGAAAACAGCTCTCTCATCCATGATCTCAGGTTCGTCTTTCTTTCTTCCCCCGACAATGCCGTTGACTTGGATTCCTTTCCTCCGTCTACCATTCCTGCTAGTCGAGTCGCTCCTTGAACACAATCAAGGCTGTTAACAAACCCTTCTCGTAGAGCCCTATCTATGTTTATTGGCCTTTTGAGGAACTGAGATTCAGAAGAGGCTACGCTGCTGAAACTGCGAATTCGTCTGTGGACCTGTTTGAGTAGAGGCCGTAGTCTGGTAGTGCTGAACTCTTGATGGTCTTTGTTTGATGAAAGGGATTGGTTTGCGACATGGGTTAACTCTGATAGGAGGAATTGGTTTGAGATTGTGGGCTAGTCTGAATCCTAGATGCAACGAACGTTCTTTGTTTGAGTTTTTTTTCTGTTGGGAGCCACCTGGGCGAGACCCTTCTCTTTTTATTATTTCCTGTGGTATGTTGAATCACTTGTGAAGTGGACTTCACTTGACCGTGTCTGCTTCACTTCAACTTCACCCTAGACTCGTGTCGTGTAGTGTAGCAAGACTAAGAAGTAAGTGGTCGAGTGAATTTATGAACGAGCAACTATTCTAAGCAATACCTTTCTATTCTATTTTTAGATTCTTCCTCCACTCACCTCCACGGGCGAATGGAGTCTACTACACTCTTTCTTGGCTAGTGTAGTAGACTCCATTCTAGGTCATTCAGAAGGGCTCCGTATACTTTCTATTTTAGGGCGTAACGTTGTCCTCGACTGACCGAGAAAAACAAGTTCCAGAGGCATCTTCCATTCATATCGATTTTGGTTTTTCTGCACCATATTTGGATCTGCCTCTTCTTCGATCCGGAATTCCCAGCAAATCCTTGACTCCTCGAATACAATGGGATTTCACACCTGGCGAATCTTTCACTCTACCTCCTCTTATTAAGACCATAGAATGTTCCTGCGAATTATGACCTTCGCCCGGAATGTGAGCAAATATATCATGTCGATTGCTCAACCGTACTTTGGCTATCTTACGTGGAGCTGAATTAGGTTTTTTCGGTGTTCTCGTTGAAACACGCGGGCGTACTCCTTGCTTCTGGGGACATTGATCCGAAGCTCGAGTACGGTCCGTGCGCCGTTTTTCTTCTCTACCATGACGAATCAATTGATTTAATGTAGGCATCGCTCTTTCCTTTGTCCTTCCCCCCTTTTTTTGCCCTATCACTAGTGATTACTCCCGATCCGAAGCACCCCTTTTCCATTCATAGAGAGACCCAATCGTCAAAATCAATAAAAAGGCCATCATGGACCAAAATCCAAACGGATCAATCTTGTTGGGAGGTACTGCCCAAGGAAAGAAAAAGGTGACTTCCGGATCAGGGATAATAAAGAAAATGGAAACAAGATAAAATCGTATATCGAAACGACTTCTGGCATCACCGGAAGGATCGAAACCACATTCGTAGGCCGACAATTTTTCTGGATAGGTCGAACTATTAGAAGCAAATGGAAAAGGAAGACCGAGTGGGATCAAAGAAACTAGCGGACTGATCACTAAATAGATACAAATAGGTGCAAATTCTGACATCACCACAGCCCACTTGGTTCTCTCGCTCCTTGCTCGCGGAGCGGCATACCGAAAAAAGAAAGGTTTTGGAAGAAAAAAAAGTGGATTCCCTTTTGTGACCAAGAGCCC